CGGAATCGATCGAACACTACTTGAAAACGCTTCTTCTGTTCAGAAACGAAATCTTCCAAATGTTCCTGGAAATTCTTGCTCCCATTGGACCATTTGTATCTATATGCATCAGGATCCCGATTCATGGATCTCTCGGTTCGAGAAATAAGAGGATCAAACCATTTCTTCTGACTCTTTTTCAAATTCGATAAATGTTGGTTGATCGTATATTTCATTACAGTTATATGATTCAGAGTATCATTTCCTATTTGATCCCTTTGAATTCCATATTCGAAGTTGCGATCGGATCTATTCATTAAAAAGAATCGATTCGATACATTTCTTATGTACCCGTAGGTGCTATATTGGATTTGAATCAGATTTCGGATCAATCTATATTGATTGACTGCCTCCATTATGTTGTTGCTAGCAAATACCGCTGTTTTTAGTTTTGGATCTTCCAAATCATTCCCGCAGTGGATCCGGACCGATTTTTTTCTGATCCTTCGATAAAAAGATTCATTCTCTTCATAAAAAAGAGGAGGTAGAACCAATAAAGATTTATTTTTCGATTCATCTCTGGAGTTGAATACCTCATTCAAGAATTTTTTTTGATCCAACCCGTAGGAATCAATAGAAAAGGCAAATCCCCTATGATACACCAGATCCGGCTCGGTTATTGATAGAGTGAATAGATCTGCCATTTCTTGAAATCTCTCTTCTGATTCAAAATCGTGGTGTAACGTGTATCCCCCTTTGTTCCGGTCATGGAATAGATGAAATAAATCAAAAAATGGATTCTTGTTCAAGAATGAAATCTTATTGGAACTGTCCATATCCGATTCATCCTTCGGAACCATATCACATCCCGGATCTGATGAAATAGGATGAATTGAGACGGTTTTTTGTAAATACGTAATTATCTTGAATATATCAACCATTTCTTTATTTTCCGATCGCCTGGAAGGGACAAAAGAAACATCTTGTTTTTTCTTCCAAAATCTCTGATCTCTAGTGGACCTCTCAGTAGGATTCGAACCCAGATGAAGTTCTGACCATCTGTCAGAGAAAAAAGAACGAATTGATCTTGTAGGATTCCCAAGAAATTCTTCGATTTCTTCCGGAAGCAGATGATTATTCATCTGCTTCTCACGTTCCGTGAATAGCCGGGACATTGAGGAAGATCCAAAAAGGCATTTCGGGAATCGATCTGATTCTATCTCTGTTCGTTCCGTTTGAAGAAAAGAAGGATCCCAAAGAATCGATCTTTCTTTTAGTTGCTGAATCTCTGTTTGATCGATCAATGTGTGATATTCTGAATCCTCATTTCTAATGGAATCGAAATGATCTATGGATTGATCAGAAGATCCTTTCAATTGGCTAGAATCCGTTACTTGAACGAAAATAGATCTTGTGGAATCATATTGAATATTTGACAATACATTCCGTACCTTGCTAAAAAACCGATCCTTGTTTCCCAACCACACATTGTCTAACCAAATCAAATTCTCTCTCGATACGTTCCTCAAAAAATCCAATTCGTGCTGATTCTTCCCCCAACTAACGAAGAGATCTTGGCGGAATTGCCACATATGAAATTGAGCACAATTTTGCAAAGAAATACCCCACTTGTTTCTCGAGAAGAGATGGGAAACATGCTCAATATCATTTGATTGAATAGTTGCCTCAGCTCCTTGCTGTTTGAAGAAACCCTTCCCTTCAATTGGTCTTTTTTCACGAAAAGCAGACATGAGATAACAAATCAAGTCTTTCCCTAAGATTTCGAATAGCTGTCCCGAATTCAAGTTGATTATGTTTCGCTTCTTCCTCGGAGAAAGACGATCAAACAATTCCCAATCATGGTCCTTGCGGATCGGATCATCCATATAGGATAAAAAAAGAAACTCCAGATATTTGCTATCTTTCTCTTTGAATGAGATCTCAATTCCAGCTACGGTTTCATTAGATATCTTACAACTAAAATCCCTCTTTTTTCCGATCCGGTTCCTCCACCATCGCGAACTCCGCATGATACACTTTTTATTTATTGGGAGAACCCAAGTAATCTCTTGCGGATCCATGAAACAACTCTCAGAAATCTTTTTCCCTTTTGGAAGATACAGGAGCGAAACAATCAACCTATTGATATTGGAAGACCAAAAAGATTCTTCCAATGTCTCATTTCTGGGTCCAATGGAATTCATAGGTATAGGAGGAAGCCCCATCAAATAGAGATTTTTTCTTTCGACCATCTTTCGATTGTTAATACGAGATATAAGGACCGCTACTACAAGCAGTACTACACCTTTGATCGTGAAATATCGATTGCTTGTTGAACCCTGTGAATCACGTGAAAGTAGGATACTCCAAATTCGGGGGTCAAAGAGTTTCATAAAACGTTCTTGGTGGAAAAAAATGTGAGTGAAAGATCCCACTGAATCGAATTTGATCCATGAATCTAAGAAATAGTGAGAATTCTTGATCTCTCTCAATTCGAAGATCCAGGATTTGAATTGATGTC